TTAAACTAAAAATATTAAGCATAACAAACATTTCATTCTTGTAGATTAGAAAATTTGATTTTGGTTGATTTTATGAAGGAAAAATAAAAAGGCGGGTCAAAAAATCCTTCTTTTTCTTCGAACTCTCCAAAATCAAAAATCTTTCCTTTCATTCTCAAATGAGAATACAAGGAATTATAGTTTCGTACAATATCTTAATTGAATTTTATGTAATGATCAATAATTTTTTGTGATTCTATATTTACATGTGTTGAATCCTAGCAACAATGTATTTCATATGTATTTGGGCTGGGATTGACGAATGACCAATACCAATATTAGTCTTTATTAGTGTCGAATATAAATCTAAATGGGGCGTGGCCAAGCGGTAAGGCAACGGGTTTTGGTCCCGCTATTCGGAGGTTCGAATCCTTCCGTCCCAGATCGTCTCCATCAGAAACGAAAGATTCTTCTCTTTAACAATTTTCTGTTTAATCTTGTTTGGATATTGGATATATATAATGTGTGACCCAACCCTTTCTTTGTTCTGAATTCAATGTACAGGTAGAAATAAAGAAATTTCTTTGAATTCTTAATTCAAAAAAGAATTGGGGGCGGATCATTCCCATTCAGAGTATGCTCATACTCATATTCATATTGAAGTTAGTTACTTAGGGAAACCTTGTGTTCCATACCCGTGAAATGGGAATTCGCACATGGTGCATTCTGAATTGAAATAGAAAAAAAGGTCTTTTTTCTATTCCATTCCCCATGGAAAGCCTAAAGAAAATAAATGGTGTATCCCAATTCCACACTTTATGTGGAGACTAAAGATTACGTAGTTTTTTGTATTAATTGCATTTCATCGTTCGTCTTAAAACTTCTAAGGAAAAAATAGGAAAAAGAAATTGATCTGGATCCCATTTTCTTTTTTTGTATTTTAGCTTATTCAATTGAATAATTGGAAATCAATATAATGTAATGATTGGATGGATGAAAATTTAGATATTCCATTTTTATGGAATTGGAGGAAAGATTCTTGAATCTGAAGTAAAACAAAATAGGTCTGTATGCTGTATAATAGATATTATATTATGTATTATTATTGTATTGTTCTATTTCAGTAACAGCGGCCCCTTCCCTTGGTTAAGTCAAAAGGATCTGTGATCTTTTAAATATCCATGATTACTCTCAGTAACAATTGTTCATTGTATATGATGGATATGAAAAGATTAGATTCCTCTTATTCTTGATTCTGATTTTCTCTTTCAGATGAAAGAAAGAATAACGACTTTTATCTTACACTCTTCTATTCCATACTCACGAAACAAAAAACGATTTGAATCTTCATTTTTGTGAACCCTTGGTACTTGAATAAGTGTGAAAAATCTATATTATAGAGAGACTTCCGACCTTTTCGAGTCATCGGAATAGCTTATATTTGGTTAATAACTGATTTTGTTCCGGGATTGAAAATCTATTCTATTATTCTATTAAGTAAAGGCCTTTACTTTTTAATTACTTTTTCATTTATGTGTTCGAAAAAAAAAGGGATGATCCTTTTTATGATTCATCATCCCGAACAATCTGTTGAAGATGTAAATAAGACTTAAGTAAACGCGTTTATTCGTCTTTTTTAGAAATCTGTTTCATTTGAGCCAATGACTATTCATGATTCCATATTGAATCAATTCCATACCGGTTCGAAATTTAATCAGAGGAATGTTATGGTAAAACTTCGTTTGAAACGATGTGGTAGAAAGCAACGTGCGACTTGAAGGACACGATTCGTTGTGGATTCTTACATCCACCATTTTCTACAGGAATGAAGATGCTCTTGAATCGACATAGTTTGTTCTGTTTCTGTTCTTGCTAGGAACCTAATTTGTGTTGGGTTGGTAAATAGGAATAGTACATAATGGAGCTCGAACAAAAAGTATTGATTCATTTATCGGGGGGAAGAATCTAGGGTTAGTAACAATTAATAAGTTAGACCAACTTTGTAAATATATCCTCAATATCGAAATCGAAGGGTTAAAATTCGAACAAGTTTGAAATAAAATAAAAAAGTAAAATTTGTCGAAATTGGTAAACCTTTTTCAATTAAAATGAAAAGTGTATTATATTACAAGGGAATTAATCTTTCGTATTATTCATAGAAAGAAATAACAAAAAACAAAAGGTATGTTGCTGCCATTTTGAAAAGGAATAAGGATCACCGAAGTAATGTCTAAACCTAATGATTTTACAAAGTAAAGAGAAAGGATTCCGGAACAAGGAAACACTATTTTCAATTGTCTCAATAATTTTATTTAATTTTATTATAATGAAGAAGAAAAATAGATTCGAGACGAGACAAACAAAAGAGGTTAGAGACGACTCAAGAAATGTCTAAAGAGTTACCTTCGCACTTTTTCAGAATTGCCCAACTTGAGTTATGAGTACGAATTTCTTTTTTTCTGTATCTGTAAGTAAGAACAAAAAACGACTCAAATTATAAATTATAGTCGACTTCATGATTTTATGGATCTATTTGCCATTATATACAGAATATACAGAAATATTAGAATCATTTTTTCTCGAGCCGTATGAGGAGAAAGCCTCCTATACGTTTCTAGGGGGGGTATTATTTATCTACATCTATCCCAATGAGCGATCTATCGAATCGTTGCAATTGATGTTCGATCCCGAAGAGAAGGAAGAGATCTTCAAAAAGTGGGTTTTTACGATCCGATACAGAATCAAACTTATTTAAATGTTCCTGCCATTCGTTATTTCCTTGAAAAAGGTGCTCAACCTACAGGAACTGTTCATGATATTTTAAGGAAGGCAGAATTATTTAAAGAAAGACCTTCATAAAGAAAAAAAACAAAATTTCTTTTAATAAATAAAAAAGAAAAGGTAACTAGTATCTATTTTGGGCAATTAGTTACTTAAAATTTGCTCTTTTCTTGTTGTATTCATACTTTTTCTCTACCTTTTCCTTATTTTTTTTCATCTAAATTTCTTATTTATGTTGTGCCAATCCAACACGAATTCTTATTTGATTTACTTAATACTTAAATACAATACTTAATTAATTATTAATTTAATTGAATTCGTTTTCCATTCATATTGACAATGTTGTATCGAACAAATATAATTCGATCGTAGATAAGCGGATCTGTTTATTCCGACCCTTAATTGGGTTTTCCTTTACCTTTACTTCAGTCAAATGATGGGTTTGCCGGATTTACTGTTATACATATACAAGATGTATTTTCTTAACGAAAATCAAAAATTTTGAGAAAATGGGCGGTCTGTAAATTTTGATATTTCTATTGGGAATCCGTTGTTTTTTCTTTTTTAATCCGATCCATTCATTTTGCTATTTTGGTGTTTAGAATTGATCATAAAATCTTTCCTTTCTATATTTCTTGTTAGTTCAATGTTTTGACGTAGTTGTACAGTGCAATTCAATTGATTTTTTTTATTTCGATCGTATCTACAAATCATATTTATCTGGGTTGCTAACTCAACGGTAGAGTACTCGGCTTTTAAGTGCGACTATGATCTTTTACACATTTGGATGAAGCAACGAATTCGTCCAGACTATTGGTAGAGTCTATAAAACCGCGACTGATCCTGAAAGGTAATGGATGGAAAAAACAGCATGTCGTAATAATAAGAAGAAAATGGAATTTCTTAATTTCTTATTAGATTCCTATTTTTTTTTAGTAGAATTTTGAGTCGATCCTTACCAGATCATTCCAAAATTTTGTTTTTATTTTAGGAGGAAGACAAAAAAAATTCACATTTACAGTTGGGTTTAGTGAATAAATGGATAGGGCCCTACGGCTCCAATTCTGGTAAAAAAAAGCAACGAGCTTCTATTCTTTATTTGAATAATTACCCGATCTAATTAGACGTTAAAAAAAATTAGTGCCTGATGCGGGAAAAGGTTCTCCTGTGAGTGGTCCTTTGATTCTTTTTTTTTCTTTTTTAAAAAATCCTAACTATTCTCTATTATAGATTGGAAACGAATGTGTAGAAGAAACAGTATACTGACAAAAAGAATTAGTTCCAAAGTCAAAAGAGCGATCGGGTTGCAAAAATAAAAGATTTTTGAACCTCTAGTAATTATAACGAGGATAAACCCATTAGATAGAAGGGGAGAGGAAAAAGATCTGTTGATTGGACTTTCTGTTTCCGGGGTATATATATTTTTGTACATAATACATACCTTGTTCTGACCATATTGCACTATGTATAATTTGATAACCCAAGAAATGCCTACTGTTTTTGTTTCAAATAGAAAAAATGTAAGTCAATGGAAGAATTACAAGGATATTTAGAAAAGGATGGATCTCGGCAACAACACTTCCTATATCCGCTACTCTTTCAGGAATATATTTATGCACTTGCTCATAATCATGGGTTAAATGGTTCGATTTTTTACGAACCTGTGGAAGTTTTTGGTTATGACAATAAATCTAGTTTAGTACTTGTAAAACGTTTAATTATTCGAATCTATCAACATAATTTTTTGATTTCTTTGGTTAATGATTCTAATCAAAATCGATTCGTTGGATACAACCACAATAATTTTTTTTTTTCTCATTTTCATTCTCAAATGATATCAGAAAGTTTTGCAATTATTGTAGAAATTCCATTCTCGTTGCGATTAGTATCTTATTTCGAAGAAAAAGAAATACCAAAATATCATAATTTACGATCAATTCATTCAATTTTTCCCTTTTTAGAGGACAAATTATCACATTTAAATTATGTCTCAGATATACTAATACCTCATCCCATACATATGGAAATCCTGGTTCAAATTCTTCAATGCTGGATTCAAGATGTTCCTTTTTTACATTTATTGCGGTTCTTTCTTCACGAATATCATAATTTGAATAGTCTTCTCATTACTCAGAAGAAATCTATTTACGTTTTTTCAAAAGAAAATAAAAGATTATTTCGGTTCCTATACAATTCTTATGTATTTGAATGGGAATTTTTATTAGTTTTTATTCGTAAAC